GACATTCGGAATTTCATCTCTGATGATACTTTTTTAGTTAAAGATAGTAACGGGGACAGTTATTCTATATATTTTGATATTGAAAATCATATTTTTGAGATTGCCAATGATCATCCTTTTTGTAGTGAACTAGAAAGTTCTTTTTATCGGAATTCTAGTTATCTGAATAATGGATCTAAGAGTAAGAATCCCCACCACGATCGTTACATGGATGATACTCAGTATACTTGGAATAATCACATTAATAGTTGCATTGACAGTTATCTTCAGTCTCAAATCTGTATTGATAGTTACATTGTAAATGGTAGTGACGATTCCAGTAACAATTACATTTCTAGTTCCATTTGTGGTAAAAGTGGAAATAGTAGTAAAAACAAGAATGCCAGAACCAGTGGTCAAACTATACCAGAAAGTTCTACTGATCTGGATGTCGCTCAAAAATACAGGCATTTATGGGTTCAATGCGAAAATTGTTATGGATTAAATTATAAGAAATTTTTTAAATCAAAAATGAATCTTTGTGAACAATGTGGATATCATTTGAAAATGAGTAGTTCAGATAGAATCGAACTTTCGATCGATCCGGGTACTTGGGAGCCTATGGATGAAGACATGGTCTCTCTGGATCCCATTGAATTTCAGTCGGAAGAGGGGACTTATAAAAATCGTATTGATTTTTATCAAAGAACGACAGGATTAACCGACGCTGTTCAAACAGGCATAGGGCAACTAAACGGTATTCCCGTAGCAATTGGGGTTATGGATTTTGAGTTTATGGGGGGTAGTATGGGATCCGTAGTCGGGGAGAAAATTACCCGTTTGATTGAATACGCTACTAAAGAATTTCTACCTCTTATTATAGTGTGTGCTTCCGGAGGGGCACGCATGCAAGAAGGAAGTTTGAGCTTGATGCAAATGGGTAAAATATCTTCTGCTTTATATGATTATCAATCAAATAAAAAGTTATTCTATGTACCAATCCTTACATCTCCTACTACCGGTGGGGTGACAGCTAGTTTTGGTATGTTGGGGGATATTATTATTGCCGAACCCAATTCCTACATTGCCTTTGCGGGTAAAAGAGTAATTGAACAAACATTGAATAAAATAGTACCCGAAGGTTCACAAGCGGCTGAGTATTTATTCCAGAAAGGCTTATTCGATCTAATCGTACCACGTAATCCTTTAAAAAGCGTTCTGAGTGAGTTATTTCAACTCCACACTTTCTTTCCTTTGAATCAAAATTAGAACATTAAGTTGAATTATTTTGAGCAAACAAGTAATTAGTTTATCGGAATCCAAGTCAAAATTAGACGAATGGTGGTTTCTTTGTTGACCTAAGATCTAATTGTATAAAGAATCAAAAGTCACAGAAAATCCGCCCCTTTTTCTATATTCCTGATTATTGATCAAGAAGCCTCTATCAACAAGATAAAAGATGAAATTCTGATTTTCGTGAAATTAGGCAAATAAAAAAATATCCTCTTCTCGTCATATATAATGAAAATCTAGAAAATATAGAATTTTTTATCTTTCTATATCTTACGATAATCCTATTTTGACTAAGAATCCCTGCTGGATGGGATTCTAACAAACCCTTCAATAGAATTATAATCTAATTAATTTTTAAGAAACTTTTTGCTTAGTAAATGAAATTCGAAGACAAGAGCAAAAAACGAAGAAAATAATATCTCATCCATATCCTTTCAAATCTTTCATGTAGAAAAATGAAAAACTACATTATATACTCACTTAAATAGATACTTAGATCTATACTTAATAGATATTAAGTAATAATAATTCCAATTTAGAATTATCAAATTCTAATAAGATATGTTTATATATAATAAGATATCTTTATATTATAAATAATAAATATAAAATATAAATAATAATAACAGGTACAAATAGTAAATCGAGGTACCCATTCTATGACAACTCTTAACTTTCCCTCTGTTTTGGTGCCTTTAGTAGGCCTAGTATTTCCGGCAATCGCAATGGCTTCTTTATTTCTTCATGTTCAAAAAAACAAGATTGTTTAGAGCCGATGGCAAAAAATCTCATCTCTTTTTTTTTTTCAAAACTGACGCTTGTATCATAACACAGATATCTATTTAGCAAAATATGGTATAAGCGGCTTCCGCCGAAAAACTCTTATGTCTCCAGAAAATGCTATAGGGGTAAATGGATTCTAGCTATTTGAAAATAGACCCGAATCGACGGATGGCTGAACTGTAAAGTTGGTCTATCTATATGTATGTGGCTATCCTTAGTGAGATCATACGAAGGGTATGTTATTAGTTTAGATCTAACCAATTTAATGAATTACTCCTAAAGGTTCACATCAAACTAGTGCTAGTTGATGCGAGTTACTTCGGAAACAAAAGGAATAAAGTCAAATTCATTTGGGGTATTCTCTCAATTCCAAAAAAAGCAACTGGATCAAGTATGAGTTGTCGATCAGAACATATATGGATAGAACCTATAACGGGGGCTCGAAAAACAAGTAATTTCTGCTGGGCTGTTATCCTTTTTTTAGGTTCATTAGGATTCTTGTTGGTTGGAACCTCGAGTTATCTTGGTAGAAATTTGATATCTTTATTTCCGTCTCAGGAAATAGTTTTTTTTCCACAAGGAATTGTGATGTCTTTCTATGGCATCGCGGGTCTTTTTATTAGCTCCTATTTGTGGTGCACAATTTCGTGGAATGTAGGTAGTGGTTATGATCGATTTGATAGAAAAGACGGAATAGTGTGTATCTTTCGTTGGGGATTTCCTGGAAAAAATCGTCGGGTCTTCCTCCGATTTCTTATAAAAGATATTCAGTCCGTCAGAATAGAAGTTAAAGAGGGTATTTATGCTCGTCGTGTCCTTTATATGGATATCAGAGGCCAGGGAGCCATTCCATTGACTCGTACTGATGAGAATTTTACTCCACGGGAAATGGAACAAAAAGCTGCGGAATTGGCCTATTTCTTGCGTGTACCAATTGAAGTATTTTAAGAAATGAGCCTAGAAATGAATGCTTTCTCAGCAGGAGGGAAAAAACGTAAGAATCCTCTTTTTCTATAACATAACTTAATTTAGGTTTCTTCAGAACATTCATTCGAGTCAAAACAGACATATATGGAACAAGTATAAAAAAAACTATTTTGGGGATCTTTTATATGTATCGAAATATACACAACTCAATTTAATAAAAAAATAAGAAACAAATCGAAATATCTCATAATCAACCATTTCGAAATAAGGGAATTCCCCCCTTTTTAACTTGTTGGAATTGAGACTTTAGATTCAGATAGATCATATCTTGTAATTTTTTCGAAGCTTCTTTTTGTACTTTTTGTGCTCCTTAATGACCAAAAAATTGAATCTCTTATAATGATAACTGGCCAATTTCTGTCGTTTTTTGCCACTCTTTTTTCACAATCTTCTTCAGAAATTTCCCTCAATTCTTCTATCCCTGACTACTCATAGTCAGTTAAATTTTTTAGAAATATTAGAGATTTTGATATAATGATAGAAAAGGAGTTCTTTCGTCTCAAAATCTGAATAATATTAATATTCATTATTTAAAGTGGTTTTTCCGGGCATTCATCGAAAGGAGATATGTGCTTCGCGAATTTGACCAATTGAGATATAGGGAAACAATATTTTTTGATTATTTATTCATTCGAATTTTTCGTCTATTTCTTTATTTTTTTCTAGATTCAAGGCCTAACCACGAAATCACAAATAAAAAAGAGTGAATAGATTCATAGGTTGGATAACTTGTAATAGAACTGATGCGTGAGAGAAATATTAGATTACCTAGAGTCGACGAACGAGATGGGTTCATTAACAATTCACAGATGAAAAAATGGCAAAAAAGAAAGCATTCACTCCTCTTTTATATCTTGCATCTATAGTATTTTTGCCCTGGTGGATTTCTCTCTCATTTCAAAAAAGTCTGGAATCCTGGGTTATTAATTGGTGGAATACTAGGCAATCCGAAACTTTTTTGAATGAGATTGAAGAAAAGAGTATTCTAGAAAAATTCATAGAATTAGAGGAACTCCTCTTCTTAGAGGAAATGATCAAGGAATACTCGGAGACACATCTACAAAACCTTCGTATAGGAATTCACAAAGAAACAATCCAATTAATCAAGATACACAACGAGGGTCGTATTCATACGATTTTGCACTTCTCGACAAATATAATCTGTTTCATTATTCTAAGTGGTTATTCTATTTTAGGTAATAAAGAACTTGTTATTCTTAACTCTTGGGCTCAGGAATTCCTATATAACTTAAGTGACACAATAAAAGCTTTTTCTCTTCTTTTATTAACTGATTTATGTATCGGATTTCATTCGCCCCATGGTTGGGAACTGATGATTGGCTTTGTCTACAACGATTTTGGATTTGTTCATAATGATCAAATTATATCTGGCCTTGTTTCCACTTTTCCAGTCATTCTAGATACAATTTTAAAATATTGGATTTTCCGTTATTTAAATCGCGTATCTCCGTCACTTGTAGTGATTTATCATTCAATGAATGACTGAAAAATGATCTACCTAATCCAATTATAATGTTTCTTATTTTGCAGTTGTACATAAGCAAAGCATTGAAAATCGTACTTACTCTTTATCTTTTTACCCATCCCGGAGATTCATCCTATATATTAATCCAGTCAAATTATTCCAGTAAGTACCAGAATCGTGGATAGGAAACTCCATTAGTGACCTACCCCAATTTATTGTAGAAATTTTCGGGATCAATGGTTGGACCATGCAAACTAGAAATACTTTTTCTTGGATAAAGGAACAGATTACTCGATCTATTTCCGTATCGCTCATGATATATATCATAACTCGTGCATCCATTTCAAATGCATATCCCATTTTTGCACAGAAGGGTTATGAAAATCCACGAGAAGCGACTGGACGTATTGTATGCGCCAATTGCCATTTAGCTAATAAACCAGTGGATATTGAGGTTCCGCAAGCGGTACTT